GGAATTTCGATTCTGTTTACTGAATCACATGAAATTTTACCCAACTCCATATATATGGAATGTATGAAATACGTATGAACGGAGGAAAAAAGATGATTTTGGACTTAATTTTAGACTTAGTTAAATTGGAATTTCTAAGAGACAGATCCAAACGGAAAGGAATTGATAAATTCCACTTAGAATTATGGAGTTTTTTTATTTTGTCTAGAATAGAAAATTCACTTTATACCATTATTATGATATTACATATTCCAATCCGATTGGATATCAGAAAAATAAATGGATTCGGGATTTGATCCATTCACGGAGATAAAGACATAATAATCAGAAACAATATAACAATAGAAAGTTAATTTTTTGAGTACTTAACTCTTTCGTGAATTCCATTGTTCCAAAAATGATTTGCAGAGAACTCCTTTTTCTTTTTTTCGTAGAATTTTTATTTTTAGAATACGATTGAAGTGCATAAGAAGGCTTGTATTTATTAAACCCGCGCTGCTATAGCTATCTATCCATACATCGCTCTCCTTTATTGCATACTTCTACTCGGGACAGCACATGTCGTACTCTATCAAAAATCAAAATTTCTATTTTCTCTTCAATCTAATCAATCTAAATTGCAGTACGACAAGTGTCCGCCAATTCCCTATAAACGGGCATCATACACAAATAATATACCCCATAAGCTAACTGTGGAACACAACTTATGTTTGGGGTTTACATATACTAATAATTGACATTATAATTGAAATTGAGTTGAGAAGGTTTTTTTTTTTTCAATAAAAAAATCAAGACTGATTAGTTATATATCAATTTTGATTTTCTTATATCATTTATCATTAGGGAAAGACAATTTGAGATGTAAATCCAAGAGTGGTTCATGAATTTACAGTCATATAGTTAATGGTTCCAATTTGTTCTGAATTTTGGCTTTTGTAACTGAAAAAAATTCCCATTTGGTTTTTTAATAGAAAAGAGAGGTATTTCGATATTGGGTGTTTTGAGATACTATAAAATTAATTGAAGGGAAGGAGCCGGCCCCCCCCAAAAAAACAAATAACAAATAAAGGGGAATATTTTCATCTATTTGGTATCGTTTTGGCGGCATGGCCGAGCGGTAAGGTGGGGGACTGCAAATCCTTTTTCCCCAGTTCAAATCTGGGTGTCGCCTGATTAACAAAAGACAAGACTCGAAATCCCTTATTCTTTATTCTCCTTTGCTGTTATAACTCGCCGAATTTTTCCCAGCAAAACACACGTAGTCTTGAGACTTTCTTGATTGGAAACAGCTGGGGGTTCCCTTCTTTAAATTAAAGTGCCGTAACTCGTTGTATTTAGGATTCAAGGAAAGATTATAGTAGTGGAAGGGCTATCATATCAAATAAAGAGTTACCGATTTTTTTCCATTACTAATGTCGTGTCTACTGGTCGGGTCTTGAATTAGATTGGATGGATAATCGGCTTTTTTCTTTTACTTAATGATAATGAAGGACAAGAAAAATAAAGAATAGGTATCAGTATTCCTACATATATATATTAGTAGCATTCCCTTTGATACTTCAAAAGAAAAGCGTAACTGCAGTTTAATTTTTCATATTTATTGGAGTCTTTCATCAAGGGTGTTGGGTCAGAACCCCCTTTTGACTCTGCACCAGTGATTCCACTATTATTAATAAACACTAATGGAATAATTCCTTCATATTCAGAGAGATAGGGGACATAATTCACATGGATATAGTAAGTCTCGCTTGGGCTGCGTTAATGGTAGTCTTTACATTTTCCCTTTCACTCGTAATATGGGGAAGGAGTGGACTCTAGAGATACTACGAATTGAGTTGGGGAATCAAATTGTATCACTTTTTTACAGATTTTTTATAGATCGTTTTGCAAAGCATAAATAATCTTTATTAATTATTTAATATATTGAATTCATTAATTTAATTCAATTTCGAATTAAAAAATTGAATTAATAAAAGTATCTTCATTCCGAAATTGTATTGGCTTTTATTTCTGCTGTGCTTTATTGACGCGTTTGCTATCATGGCCGAAGGATTCAAAATCGATAGGATAACCCTTTTCGAATTTCGAAATCCGAAGAAGTTACCATAGAACCCTGTAAACCGCGCAATCAATTACTTCTTTGAAATGCTAAAAAAAAAGATTACTTTCTAATTTTCTATAAATTAGAAAATAATAAGAGTTGCCTCGCGATTATTTCAGATTGATTGGAATCAACAAAAATCAAATAGATAAAGGAAACAAATAGATGAAGCAAAGAAATAGAATTGAGATACTATGTACATTCCATATATTTAATTGATATTAACATTTATGAAGATCCATATACATATTGTAGATTGATCTCGATTCAGTTTGTATCTTTCTAGATTACAATAATAAAAATGGATAGTATGGTCGAACGATTCATTTTTGAATCGTTCGACCATACTATTACTATCGGATCTTAGAGGCTACTGCGGATTCTAGTCCGTTCATTGCA